GTCTAGGGTTTATCTTTTTAACCACAGGAATTCTTTCGGGAGCGGTGTGGGCTAACGAAGCGTGGGGATCCTATTGGAGTTGGGACCCAAAAGAAACTTGGGCTTTTATTACTTGGATCGTATTTGCGATTTATTTACATATTCGAACAAATATAAAGTGGAAGGGTACAAATTCGGCAATTGTAGCGTCTATTGGATTTCTTATAATTTGGATATGCTATTTTGGAGTCAATCTATTAGGAATAGGACTACATAGTTATGGTTCATTTACATTATAATTGAATTAAAAAAGGGGGTCCAGAAATATAAAAGTGTATATCGCATATCATATAAAAAAACTTTGTGTGAACTGACGAGAACCCTGCGAATTACTAGAATATTCTAGTAATTCGCAGGGTTCTCGTCAGTTCACATTCATTATTCATTTTTTTACTTATACATAAAAGAAAAAGGCTACTTTTTGTTATTATATTTATTATATAACGAACATTTTTTTATTGTTTCTTACGAATAATAACTAGCTATCAAAAGAATTAGATTGAATAACTTCAACCTTTTCAACTGATAGTAAAAGAAGGAAATCGGGGTACATGCCAATACCCAGTAGGGGTAAAAAAATAGAAATCAAAAGAAATAACTCCCGCGGCCTAGAATCAAAAAAATAAGAGTTTGAAATATTAAATATCTTGTATCCATAGAATATCTGGCGTAACATAGATAATAAATAAATAGGAGTTAATATCATTCCAATTGCCATTGCAAAAGTAATTAGAGCTTTTGTCCTTAAAAGATATTTTTGGCTAGTAATTAGCCCTAAAAAGACTATAAATTCGGCAACAAAACCACTCATACCCGGTAATGCAAAGGAGGCCGCCGAAAAGCTACTGAACATCGTAAATATTTTTGGCATTGGGATAGCTATTCCACCCATTTCGTCAAGAGAAACAAGCCGTATTCTATCATAAGTTGTTCCGGCCAAGAAAAAAAGTGCAGCGCCAATAAACCCACGAGAGATTATTTGTAAAAGGGCTCCGTTGAGCCCCATATCAGTGATAGAACCTATTCCTATAATTATGAAACCCATATGATATACAGAGGAATAGGCTATTCGTTTTTTTAAATTCCGCTGGCCGAGAGATGTTGAAGCTGCATAGATTATTTGCGTTGCGCCTATTTATTAGCAACCAGGGGGAAAATATAGAATGGGCATGAAGGAATAATTCCATATTGATTCGAACTAATCCACACGCCCCCATTTTTAATAAGATTCCGGCTAAAAGCATACAAGTACTATAATGCGCCTCTCCATGGGTATCTGGTAACCGTGTATGTAGGGATATGATTGGTAATTTGACAGCAAAAGCAATAAAAAATCCAATATAAAATATTATTTCCAAGGCCAGGGGATAGCACTGATTGGCTAATATTTCATTTCAAAAGTAAATGTTGGTTCAGTAGAACCATATAAACCAATGGTCATAACTCCCATTAAAAGAAAAACGGAGCCACTCGCCGTGTACAAAATAAGTTTTGTAGCCGAGTACAGCCGCCCCCCCCCACATGGATACAAGTAGATAAACGGGAATTAATTCTAACTCCCACATGAGGAAAAAAAGGTAAAAAGTCCCGAGAAGAAAATAATCCTATTTGCCCGCTGTACATTGCTAACATCAGAAAAAAATAATCGAGAATCTCGAGTAACTGGCCAAGTCGGTCGCTAAAGTAGCTAAAGTAGTGATGAATCCCGTGAGTAAAATGGGTCCTATAGAGAGCCCATTTATGCCCAATCTCCAATGGAAATTAAAAAAACGGATCCATTTATAATCCTCCACTAGTTGGATTAACGAATCATCCGCTTGGAAATGATAGCAGAAGGCATAAGTCATTAGAATAAGTTCTAAAATACATATACATATAGTATACCAGCGGATTAATCCATTTCCTCTATGTGGAAGAAAGAAAATTAAGGAACCCGCAAATATCGGTAAAACTACAATTAATGTTAAGCAAGGAAATTGGTTCGTGATAAAGACAAGATATACTTGGGCTAGAAAAACCCGTGCTCAAATTCAAATATTTTGGGCACGGGTTTTGCCGGTAAAAAAATGGATTCAAGTAGAGTTTTATGGAACGTATCAATAAGCTAGACCCATACTGCGAGTTGTTTCATACCATAAATAAACCCGAACGCTCAAGAAATCCGTCGGACAGGCGGATTCACATCGCTTACAACCAACACAGTCCTCGGTCCTTGGAGCAGAAGCAATTTGTTTAGCTTTACATCCGTCCCAAGGTATCATTTCTAATACATCGGTGGGGCACGCCCGGACACATTGAGTACATCCTATACACGTATCATAAATCTTTACTGAATGTGACATTGGATCTATACATTTTTGAACGTCATAAGTTTTCGATCTAGTAAACTAATTTATAAATGAATCCTATATTTAGATACCAGATGAATCAATAAGTGATCAGAATCAATCTACTTCCCAATTGGTTTGTGCGCGAGGGCCAGAATACTTTGATTTTTTATATTTTTGCAACCACGATCATACCTTACCCTGTACCAAATTTGCCGACTTTAACTTCTTTATAAATATTAAATATTTTAATTTCCATTTTTATATTAAAATTAATACTACTTATTCAACAAGTTGAATTGGTTAATACGAATGGATTTTCTGTTACGAGAAATTGATGAAACAATAGCCAGTCCAATAGCAGCCCCCGCGGCTGCAATAGCTATAACAAAAATGGAGAAAATATCCCCCTTAATTGGCGATTATCAAAAATATCAGAAAATGTTACAAAATTGATATTAACTGAATTTAATAGAAGTTCAAAACACATTAAGGGCTCTAACCATATTCCGACTTGTGATCAATCCATAAATACCAATAGAAAATAAATAAGCACTCAAAACAAGTATATGTTCGGGCATCATTAACCAACTCCCCTTCAATTTTGATTCATTTTAATCTGAATAATAATTAAATCAATTCTAACAAATATTAAACAAAAAAAGAAAATAGATTAGTAATTAGTGAAATAAAAAGACTTGTACAAACCATCGAAGTAACTCCACCCCCAATGGCCAAAAGATTAAAATCTTTGTAATATTCTGAACCATTCATGAACATCACAGCAAAAATGATTAAAACATTTATAGCTCCTACATAAATAAGGAGCTGCGCAGCAGCTACAAAATAAGAGTTCGATATAATATAGAATTAAGGATATACAAAAAAGAACCAATTCCAACGAAAAGGCTGAATAAATTGGATTCGGAAGTAATACTACTGCTAGACTTCCTAATATAAGACCCGATTCCAGAAAGACTAAAAGAAAATAATGTATTGGTCCAGGTAAATCCATTTAATTAAAAAAAATCGAACTATTTCATGCCTTTATTGACCTGACCAGGACAAAAGAAAAGTTATTCGATTTTTTAGGATACTTAATTAATTGAATGAAATTTGAATGGGGTAGTTGGGGTTGATGTAGATACAATTATTGGGCTATTCTTATTCTCGAAAGCAGAGGTTAAAACTTTATATTTTGTAAATTATTATTCAAATAGAAATTGATTTTCAATTAAAACGAATCCGCGATTCTCGCCAACCAAACGCTCTTTTGTATTGAACAAGGAAAACCCTCATTTTTAAATCCAATAAGGGATTGGGGGTTTGTAAATATTAAGGGTTTTATGCATTATTTGAGGTGAATTCGGAGAAATTGTTTGAATTGTGTAATCGTCAATTATTGACGCCGGTAACCGACCTAAAGCAATTTGATTATAATTCAATTCGTGACGATCATAAGTAGAAAGTTCATATTCTTAAGTCATTGATAAACAATTTATTGGACAATACTCAAACGCAATTACCACAAAATATACAGATTCAAAAATCAATACTGTAATTAAGTAATCGTTTCTTTCGAATGTCAGTTTCCAATTTCTAATCAACAATGGGTAGATCTATAGGACATACACGAACACATACTTCACAAGCAATGCATTTATCAAATTAAAAGTGGATTCGGCCTCGTAAACGTTCCGATATGATCAATTTTTCGTAGGGATATTGAATAGTTACCAGCAAGCGATTCGCGTGGGACAGGGTAATCACAAAACCCTGACCAATGGACCTGGCAGCTCGTATTGTTTGTTGACCAGAATTTAAGAACTGAGTTAGCATAGGGAACATATCTGAATAGCTATAAATTATTTGACTTCTTTCTTTGAGATAAGTTGTGAAAATAGACTATTCTTTTACAGTGAAAGAAGTTGGGATGAAGTTGTTAATAATAGATTACCTAGAGAAATAGGTAAAAGAAATTTCCATCCAAAATTTAATAATTGGGCCATTCTTAGTCTTGGTAAAGTCTATCTTGTTGCAATAGAAATGAACAAGAATAAATGAGTTTTAGATAATGTAATAAAGATACCAATTGTTGTTATAAAAACGTGACTTTTTGTATTTATGTCAAAAAGCCCAGTAACGGGTATGTATGGAATAGAAAGATTCCAATCCCCCCAAGTAAAGAACTGTTACAAATAATGAAGAAACTAGCAGATTTAGATACGAAGCAACGTAAAATAAACCAAATTTGATACCTGAATATTCGGTTTGGTAACCCGCCGCTAATTCTTCTTCTGCTTCTGGTAAATCAAAAGGCAATCTCTCACACTCGACTAGAGAAGAAATTAGAAAAACGATAAACCCTATAGGTTGACGCCATAAAATCCACCCCCCAAAAACCATATTTTGACTGCGCTTCAACTATATCAACTGTACTTAAACTGTTAGATAATCATAGTCGACGATAACATCACTGTTTCCGTCGCTATTGCAGAACCGTACATAAGATTTTCACCTCATACGGCTCCTCATAGGTCACAAATAAATTTAAGGGCCTTTCAAGATTATTAATCTTAATGTGTTTATAGGATCGATAGAGAGCCAAACTATTATCTTCTCATCCTAAGAATTAGACCAACGGAATTCTGTCTGCTAGATTTATAATCAAAAAATGCTTCTGAATTGATCTCATCTTTTAAGAATTTTTTTCTTTCTTGATTAATAACTTTATCCTTGAATAAAAAAGACTTTTAAAAGAAATATCATATATATTTCAACCTATTTTTTATCATTTTAGATTACGAAAAATAATTAGACATTACATAATTACATAACAAGAACTTTATTTAGAGAAAAAAATCAAAATAGTTCTGAATAAAAAGATTTCTTTTTGCAATTCTAGTCTTTCTATTTTATTTCGTTCCTATTCTCCTTTCTTAGAAAAAGAGGTATTACCAAAAGTAAAAGATTTATTCGTTCTTGATAGTTATTTACTTAATCGGTGGATAGGAACATGCTCTGGATCGAAATCGTGGGGAGTACTTCTTAATCATTTCTACCAACTTAAAGCCCCAATTTGAATTACTTTTTTAAAAAGAAATACCCTTATTGGGTAATTTTCAGAATCTCCATTACTAATCCTTTGTGTATCTTGGTCTTCCTAACGATCCACTCATCTTTTTTAATCTCGCGTTAGGGTAATATATCTATGGAAATATATAATAAAACCACATATGGTTGATCTTTTGAACCCGCTCCAGACCACAATGGCTAATCAAACAACCCTGGGGTAAATAGTCTCGATTGTTTTATATTTATTTTTACTTAATTCTTGTACGTAGGAAATGATATTTAATTCCTTTATAACAGCAAATTTTTAAGCCGTTTTATTTCACTCATATAACTATCTGATTCAATTCTTCAACCCCAACGATGAATAAAGAAAATAGATATTCAGCTTATTTAACTTTCTTGCTAGAAAGAAAAGAAACAGGGTAGGTTTTTTGTCTTACCGAACCGCACGTAGAGATATTGATAATACACACGGAGTTAATAGTATTTCATAACTAATTGATTGAGCAGCAGCCCTTAATCCACAATCCACCTAAAAAAGAATATTTATTATTTGATGCATATCCCGACATAAGAAGTCCAGCAGGAGCAAGACTTGAAACGGCAATCCATAAAAAAATACCAATACTAAGATCAGCTAGAATAAATCGATAGCTAAAGGCAATTACTGAATAACTGAGTAAAATGGATATGCCTACTATGGATGGGATGGTACGATACTAAATAAACGAGTATCTCCTCTAGATGGAAAAAGATTCTCTTTGAAAAGTAGTTTTGTACCGTCTGCCAAAGCTTGCAGAATTCCCAAAAGCCCGGGTGTTCGGGTCCAATACGTTGTTGTATCCCCGCAGAGATTTCTCTTTCTAACCAAACAATTACTAAGACACCTAGTGTGATTCCTAATACAAGCGTTAAAATAGGGCCAAGTATCCATACGATTCCATAGACTTCTTTTAAGGATTCCAACCTGGAAAAAGAATTGATAGCCTGTATTTCTGTTGTATCGATTATCCTTTCAACGATCAACTTCTCCCATAATGATATCTATGCTAGCTAGTATCGTCATAATATCAGCCAATTTCATTCTTTTAACTAATTGTGGAAGAATTTGTAAGTTGATAAAACCCGGCGGTCGAATTTTCCATCTCCAAGGAAAAACACTCCGACCTTCTATCAGAAAAATGCTCAATTCTCCTTTTGGCGCCTCAACTCTTGATATTCAGTACATTTATCATGAGTTAAATCAGCAGCAACCCCTCCGATACGAAAATAATTATGCATCATGCGTATACCGGTAGCAGCTTCGAATAGGTCATATATCAATTCGCGGTCTCGAAAAATAGAAAAGGGGGGGTCTGGGCTCCAATATCTGCTAGAAAAGGGCCAAGCCATAATAAATGGGAGGCGATACGACTCAATTCCAACAGAATAGCTCTGATATAACTAGCCCTTTTAGGTACTTGAATATTGCCTAGCCGCTCGGGTCCGTTTACGGTTATTGCTTCTGTAAACATAGTAGCTAAATAATCCCAACGCGTTACATAAGGCAAATATTGTATAATTGTTCGATTTTCCGCAATTTTTTCCATCCCTCTATGTAAATAACCCAATATTGGTTCACGGTCAATAACATCCTCACCATCGAGAGTCACAATTAGTCGAAGAACACCGTGCATTGACGGGTGGTGAGGACCCATATTGACTATCATGAGGTCTTTTCTTTTAGTTGGTGCAATCATAAGTTTTTCTCGAGTCATTCTTCCGTGCATTGTTTAAAGTAAAAATAAGTTCATCAAAATTTAAACGATTAAGCTCAAAGGTATCACTCTTCAAATTAACGAGTTTTTATCTCACGAATATCCAACTCGCGGATTAATTCTTTATAGCGTTCTCTATTTCTTTTTGACAAATAGGCCAGCAGCCGTTGACGTTTTCCCAAAATTTTGCGCAATCCTCTCTGAGATGAAGAATCTTTTTTGTGCAATTTCAAATGTGAAGTCAGTTTCCTTATCTTAGTGGTGAAATTGAATACTTGAAATTCAACAGACCCTCTGTTTTCTTTTTGAGAAAGAACCGAAATTAATGAATTTTTTACCATAAAAAAATCCCCCTCGCTTTTTACAGATATGGATTTTACTGAATCAGTAATAATAATAATAATAAGGTCATTAATTTAAATGTGGTATATACAATAATATAATCATAAATTCTTTATAAACTTCTAATTTTCTGAATTCAAATCAATAAATTTAATAATTTAATTTGAAATTGGATTTAGATAGGAGTAGAAAAGGATTAGTACATTTTTTTGCCGAATAATTTGAATTTAGACCTAAAATTAAGAAAATTCCAAGGTTCTGTTGATTCATTTCGAGATCTAATTGAAACATTACTGAAATCTGAGACAAGGCACGTGATCCGTATATTTGTTTGTTTTCATATACCCCCCATACTCTACTATAAATATATATTTATAGGGTATAGCATATTTACAAAAAATGTATTATCCACAAATTTTTAATCGTGGATACAGATGTATCCTTAACATACTGAAACGACTACCATTATTCGTATTAAACCAATAACGGTTCATACAAGCTAAATCTTCTAATCGATAATTAGGCCAAAGAAAAAGCTTTAATTTCATTAATTGATCTTTTTCTTTATCAAGATGCTTGTTGTCATGTGAAACCGGGATGCTATTTTTTAGGTTCTTTTCGTTCCAAAATACTGTATTTATATCTATATTACTTCTATTCTTTGAATTGAAACAGATTAGAATTCTCAATTTTTTACGACGTTTAAACGATAAAATATTTTCAGGAACAAGCAAATCAAAACGATTTTTTTCTCTATTTTCGGTTATTCTTTGCTGTGTTGAAATAGTTTCACCAAAATGAGTCTTAGGTTCATATCCTTGCTCTTGGTATTTTTTATTAGTTTGGTGTTTACTCTTGTGAATCAACGAAATACCTATGGTTTGATACATAATAAACTGTCCGTCTTTTTTTACAGACAGGCGGGCGGGTTCTATAATCAGTATTCCCCTTTTCATCAATTCTGTAAGAGTTAAATTCTTCTGAATTAGCATTAGATCCAAACAAATTTCTCTCTTGTGAATCGAGGATATAGTAATTTTTCGTGGATCTGCGAGTCTAAGCAGTAGACAATATACCTTGATATTATTGATCATTCTTTGATTTAAAGTATCGCCCCATCTCAATTGAAAAAGCAAATAACGTTTCATGAAAAAATCTAGTTCTGCTTCTGTCTTGTTTTTGTATTGTTTTTTCTTTTTCCCTTTTTTCATGTCTGACCTTACATAATTTTCTTCAATATCTTTTGGCTGTGAGAGAACGGATCCAAGATCTCCTCGACTTATGGGTTCTTTTTCTTTTTGATTTGGATACTTTTTTTTCGATGCAACCAAAAAACTTCCTTTTTCCTTTTCATTGATCTTTTTATTTTGACTACAATTTTCATTTCTATTCAAATTTAAAAGAAGTAATTTTCTTGGTATAAACCAGGGTTTCATTTTATATGCACTATAAAGCAATACAAATTCTGGGAAGAACCAAGATTCCAGATTTGATATGGGCTGCTTTAGGATTTTTTCATTCATTACCATCCAATCAAAAAAACCTTTATGAGAATTTGGTAGATTTTTTTCTGGAATTTTAAGATAAGAAAGGTCTTTTTTAGTAGAATTATTAGTAAGGATTTGAGCGTTTTGATTCCTATTGGTATTGGTCGTGGTACAGGCTTCAATATTAACTTTTTGTTTAAGATAAAAATTGAGACTTTTCCAATCAAAAGATTTTCTATTGGCCATTTTTTCCATATCCATATATAGAGTATCGACCCTTCCTAGATTATTATTTAGATAATTATGAATAGGGATGTTTCTCGGTATATCCAAAAGGGTCTCTTTAGACGTGTAAGAAATCTCTTTATTCTTATTTCCTTGAAACGGAGATCTATAAAAAAAGCATTCCGTTTTATTTTCATAATCAATAAATTTATATGATAAAAGATCATACCTATAGTCTTTTTGAAAATTCTCTTTTTGATTAGATAATGAATATGCTTCAAATTGTTTTTTAGAATCAATTAAGTGGTCTTTTTCCTCCCATTTGCTTACAATTTCCTTTTTAGCTATATGACTCTTATGAAGCGTATTTCGCCACTTTTCTGGTATTAATCTAGACCATTTTATCTGAGATAAATTGTATTGATAATACCCTCTTAACCAATTTTTCCATTGATTCATTTCATAACTCGGAAGTTTCTTATTCCCCAATTTCGAATGAACCACTCCTCGTGTTTCAAAAGAATCCTTTATTTCGGGTTTCGGAAAAAGGGGGATTCCTTGATAGTCAAGAACATATCTTAATTTATACGAATTACTAACGTGTATTTGTGATAATTTGAAAAATACATATGCTTGGGATATGTCGGATAAGTCATAAAAACCACGTGAGTTAGTTTTAACATTACTGATATTATCAAGTGACTTTAAAATAAATGGAATTGGTTTTTTCTTTTTTTTATTAATTATT